GATCGCAAAATTGGAAGAAGAAGGGATTTTTTGGTTAGACGCATAGAATTAGCTAAACACTTTATTCGAACAAATATCGAACCCGAATGGATGGTTTTATGTTTACTACCAGTTCTTCCTCCTGAATTACGACCCATCATTCAGATAGATGGGGGTAAGCTAATGAGCTCGGATATTAATGAACTCTATAGAAGAGTCATCTATCGAAACAATACGCTTACCGATCTATTAACAACAAATAGATCTACACCGGGGGAATTAGTAATGTGTCAAGAGAAATTGGTACAAGAAGCCGTAGATACGCTTCTTGATAATGGAATTCGCGGACAGCCAATCAGGGATGGTCATAATAAGATTTACAAGTCGTTCTCTGATGTAATTGAAGGAAAAGAGGGAAGATTTCGTGAGACTATGCTTGGCAAACGGGTTGATTATTCGGGTCGTTCTGTCATTGTTGTAGGACCCTCACTTCCACTACATCGATGTGGATTGCCTCGGGAAATAGCAATAGAGCTTTTCCAGACATTTGTAATTCGGGGACTAATTAGACAACATCTTGCTTCGAACATAGGAGTTGCTAAGAGTCAAATTCGGGAAAAAGATACAATTGTATGGGAAATATTGAAAGAAGTTATGCAGGGGCACCCCGTATTGCTGAATAGAGCGCCCACTTTGCATAGATTAGGCATACAGGCATTTCAACCCATTTTAGTCGAAGGACGTGCTGTTTGTTTACATCCATTAGTTCGTAAGGGATTCAATGCAGACTTTGATGGGGATCAAATGGCTGTTCATGTACCCTTATCTTTGGAGGCTCAAGCGGAGGCCCATTTACTTATGTTTTCGCATATGAATCTCTTGTCTCCAGCTATTGGGGATCCTATTTCCGTACCAACCCAAGATATGCTTATTGGTCTATATGTATTAACCATTGGGAATCGCCGAGGTATTTGTAGAAATAGGTATAATCCATGGAATCGAAGAAAGTATCAAAATGAAAGAATTAATGATAATAATCATCAGTCTAAGAAACAAAAAGAACCTTTTTTTTGTAATTCCTATGATGCAATTGGAGCTTATCGACAGAAAAGACTCAATTTAGATAGTCCTTTTTGGCTCCGCTGGCGAATCGATCAACGCATTATTGCTTCAAGAGAAGGTCCCATCGAGATTCACTATGAATCTGGGGGTACTTGTCAGGAGATTTATGAACACTCTTTTTTAGTAAGAAGTGTAAAAAAAGAAATTCTTTGTATATATATTCGAACAACTATTGGTCATATTTCTCTTTTTCGAGAAATAGAAGAAGCTCTACAAGGGTTTTGTCGAGCCTGCTCGTATGGTCACTAATCATATGGCATCTCAATTAAGTGATTTTGTGACACTGGCGTGAATTTTGATCTCTCTGTTGCTACTAGGACTCTACTTCCTCTGAATTTTCATCCGGATTAATATTAAGAAAGGGAAGTTTTCAAATCATTGACTCAAACTCATTGTCGAATCCCAATCAGCAGAATATGGAGGGACTTATGGCAGAACGAGTCAATCTAGTCTTTCACAATAAAATAATAGACGGAACTGTCATTAAAAAACTTATTAGCAAATTAATAGATCACTTCGGAATGGCATATACATCACACATTCTGGATCAAGTCAAAACTCTGGGTTTCCAGCAAGCCACTGCTACATCCATTTCATTAGGGATTGATGATCTTTTAACGATCCCTTCTAAGGGATGGTTAGTACAAGATGCTGAAGAACATAGTTTAATTTTAGAACAACACCATCATTATGGGAATGTGCACGCAGTAGAAAAATTACGCCAATCTATTGAGGTGTGGTATGCTACAAGTGAATATTTGCGACAAGAAATGAATCCTAATTTTAGGATGACAGATTCACTTAATCCAGTCCATATAATGTCTTTTTCGGGAGCTAGAGGAAATGCATCTCAAGTGCACCAATTAGTAGGTATGAGGGGATTAATGTCGGATCCTCAAGGACAAATGATTGATTTACCTATTCAAAGTAATTTACGCGAAGGGCTGTCTTTAACAGAATATATCATTTCTTGCTACGGAGCCCGAAAAGGGGTTGTGGATACTGCTGTACGAACCTCGGATGCGGGATATCTTACGCGCCGACTTGTTGAAGTAGTTCAACACATTGTTGTACGTCGAGCAGATTGTGGAACCGCCCGAGGGGTTGCCGTAAGTCCTCGAAATGGGATGATGCCCGAGTCCGAAAGAATTTTTATTCAAACATTAGTTGGTCGTGTATTAGCAGAGGATATATATATGGGCTCACGGTGCATCGCCACCCGAAATCAAGATATTGGATTTGGGCTTGTCAATCGATTCATAACCTTTCAAACACAAATACTATTTATTCGAACCCCTTTTACTTGTAGGAGTACATCTTGGATCTGTCGATTATGTTATGGTAGGAGTCCCACTCATGGCGACCTGGTCGAGTTGGGAGAAGCTGTAGGTATTATTGCGGGTCAATCCATTGGAGAACCGGGGACTCAACTAACATTAAGAACTTTTCATACTGGAGGAGTCTTCACGGGTGGTACTGCAGAACATGTACGAGCCCCGTCGAATGGAAAAATAAAATTTAATGAAGATTTCGTTCATCCCACGCGTACGCGTCACGGGCATCCTGCTTTTCTATGTTCTATAGCCTTATATGTCACTATTGAGAGTGAGGATATTCTACATAATGGAACTATTCCACCTAAAAGTTTTCTTTTGGTTCAAAATAATCAATATGTCGAAGCAGAACAAGTAATTGCTGAGATTCGCGAGGTACCATACACTTTGAATTTGAAAGAGAGAGTTCGAAAACATATTTATTCTGACTCAGAGGGAGAAATGCACTGGAGTACTGATGTGTACCACGCATCTACATTTGCATATAGTAATGTTCATCTTTTACCAAAAACAAGTCATTTATGGATATTATCAGGAGGTTCGTGTAGATCCAGTGCAGTCCCCTTTTCACCGCACAAGGATCAAGATCAAATGAATATTTATTCCCTTTCTGTAGAACGAGGGTCAATTTCGACTCTCTCGGTGAATAATGATCCACTAAGATACAAATTACTTCGTTCATATTTTTCTGGTAAAAAAAAAGAAGACAAGATTCCTAATTATTCAGAACCCGTCCATTGGAATCTCATATACCCGGCGATTTTACACGGGAATTCTCATTTATTGGGAAAAAGGCGAGGAAATAGATTTCTCGTTCCAATCCAATCGATTCAAGAACGAAAGAAAGAGTTAATGCCTCATTCAGGTATCTCGATTGAACTACCAATAAATGGTATTTTCCGTAGAAATAATAGTATTTTTGCTTATTTCGATGATCCCCGATATAGAAGAAAGAGTTCGGGAATTACTAAATATGGGACTCTGGGCGTGCATTCAATCGTTAAAAAAGAGGATTTTATTGAGTCTCGACCAATAAAAGAATTGAAGTCAAAATACCAAATGAAACTAGATCTATTTTTTTTCATTCCCGAAGAAGTGCATATTTTACCTGAATCTTCTTTGATAATGATACGAAATAATAGTCTTATTGGAATAGATACACGAATTGCTTTCAATATAAATACAAGAAGCTACGCGGACGGATTAGTCCGAATGGAGAGAAAAAAAAAGAGAATTGAACTGAAAATCTTTTCAGGAGATATTCATTTTCCTGGGGAGACCGATAAGATATCCCGACACAGTGGGATCTTGATACCTCCAGGAAAAGTAAACATCGATTTTAAGGACTCTAAAAAATGGAAAAATTGGATCTATGTCCAACGGATCACATCTACTAAGAAAAAGTATTTTGTTTTAGTTCGCCCTGTAGTGACATATGAGATATCAGATGGTCTAAATTTACCAACACTCTTCCCTCCGGATTTTTTACAAGAAAGGGATAATATGCAACTTAGAGTTGTCAATTATATTGTTTATGGAAATGCCAAACCCATTCAAGGAATTTCTGATACAAGTATTCAATTAATTCGGACTTGTTTAATTTTGAATTGGAACCAAGACATAAAAAGTTCTTCTATCGAGGAGGTCTGTACTTCTTTTATTGAAGTAAGTACAAATGGTTTGGTTCGAGCTTTCCTAAGAATCGACTTAGTAAAATCCGCTATTTCGTATCGCAGAAAAAGGAATGATCTCTCAGGTTCAGGATTCATTTCCGATAATGTATCAGATCAGACCAACATCAATCCTTTTTATTCCATTTATAAAAAGAGAAAAACGAAACAATCACTTAACCACCAAAATCACGGAACTATTCGCACATTGTTAAATAACAATAAGGAATATCCTTCCTTGATAATTTTATCACCATCTAATTGTTTCCGAATGGACCTATTCAACGATATAAAATATCCCAATGTGAAAAAAGAATTCATTTCAACAGATTCTATAATTAAAATTAGGAATTCGATCGGACCGTTAGGAACGGTCCTTAATTTTTTTAATTTTTATTCCTTTTATTATTTACTAACTCATAATCCGATCTTGATAACTAAATATCTTCAACTTGAAAATTTAAAACGGACTTTTCAAGTGCTTAAATATTATTTAATGGATGAAAATGGGATAATTTCAAATCGTGATCCGTACAGTAAAATCGTTTTCAATTTATTCAATTTGAATTGGTATTTTCTCCATCAAAGTTATTGTCCTAATTATTGGGAAGAAAGACCCACAATAATTAGTCTCGGTCAGTTTATTTGTCAAAATGGATATATAGCCAAAAAAGGACCCCCCTTAAAATCGGGTCAAGTTTTGCTTGTTCAAGTTGACTCTGTAGTAATAAGATTGGCTAAACCTTATTTGGCCACTCCGGGAGCAACCGTTCATGGACATTATGGAGAAATCTTTTACGAAGGAGATATATTAGTTACATTTATATATGAAAAATCGAGATCCGGTGATATAACGCAAGGTCTTCCAAAAGTGGAACAGGTCTTAGAAGTGCGTTCAATTGATTCAATATCAATGAACCTAGAAAAAAGAATTGAGGGTTGGAACGAGCATATAACAAAAATTCTTGGAATTCCTTGGGGATTCTTGATTGGGACTGAGCTGACTATAGTGCAAAGTCGTATATCGTTGGTTACTAAGATACAAAAGGTTTATCGATCCCAAGGGGTGCAAATTCATAATAGGCACATAGAGATTATTGTACGCCAAATAACATCAAAAGTGTTGGTTTCCGAGGATGGAATGTCTAATGTTTTTTTACCTGGAGAACTAATTGGATTGTTGCGAGCGGAACGAACAGGGCGCGCTTTAGAAGAATCGATCTGTTACCGCGCTATCCTATTGGGAATAACAAGAGCATCTTTGAATACTCAAAGTTTCATATCGGAAGCGAGTTTTCAAGAAACTGCTCGAGTTTTAGCCAAAGCAGCTCTTCGTGGTCGTATCGATTGGTTGAAAGGTCTAAAAGAGAATGTTGTTATAGGTGGGATGATCCCCGTTGGGACCGGATTTAAAAGATTACTGCGGCAACATAAGAATAAGAGCATTCCTTTGAAAAGTCAAAAGAAGAGTTTTTTCGAGGGGGAAATACGAGATATTTTGTTCCACCACGCAGGCTTATTTGATTCGTGCCGTTCAAAAGAATTTCCATGATACACCTGAGGAATCATTTCGATCATATATCATTTAATGATTCCTAAAAAAAGTGTAGTCATACTTACTTTCTTTTGTTTTGGAATTCAATTTCCATTTGAAAAACTCTTTCTATATGGTCTTGAGGGGGTAATGGAAATTCAGATAATAATGAATAGAGGTTAGCGGTTTGGATTGTGTATTGACATCGATACGTCCAATCCACGGTAGAAGAAAAGGTTCCGTCGGAACAATTGGTTAGTTCAAGACAACCTCGTCACTTTTTTTTAAACAAAAAATAAAGAGGAAGTGTGGGAAGAAATGACAAGAAGATATTGGAACATAAATTTGGAAGAGATGATGGAAGCAGGAGTTCATTTTGGTCATGGGACTAGGAAATGGAATCCGAGGATGTCGCCTTATATTTCTACCAAGCGTAAAGGTATTCATATCACAAATCTTACTAAAACTGCTCGTTTTTTATCAGAAGCTTGTGATTTAGTTTTTGATGCAGCAAGTAAGGGAAAAGAGTTTTTAATTGTTGGTACAAAAACTAAAGCAGCCAATTCAGTAGTGCGGGCTGCAATAAGGGCTCGGTGTCATTATGTTAATAAAAAATGGCTCGGCGGCATGTTAACCAATTGGTCCACTACAGAAACTAGACTTCATAAGTTCAGGGACTTGAGAATCGAACAAAAGACGGGGAAATTCTACTGTCTTCCAAAAAAAAGAGACGCAGCTATGTTCAAGAGACAATTATCCCACTTGCAAACATATCTGGGCGGGATTAAATATATGACGGGGTTACCCGATATTATAATTATCGTTGATCAGCAAGAAGAATATACAGCTCTTCGAGAATGTATCACTTTGGGAATTCCAACAATTTGCTTAATCGATACAAATTGTGATCCCGACCTTGCAGATATTTCAATTCCAGCAAATGATGACGCTATAGCTTCAATCCGATTAATTCTTAATAAATTAGTATTCGCAATTTGTGAGGGTCGTTCTAACTATATACGAAATACGTAATTAATAATAAGATAGAAATTTTTTTTTGAACTCCTGAAATTTATGGAATCGTTTACTATTCTCGAATTTGATTAGATTATATAAATGAGATAAAAATCAGTGGGGATATTATGTTATTAGTTCGTATCAAAAAATTCAAATAAGCAAGTCGAAAAAGAGATGGTTGAATTAAAATAATTTCCTGGAATTTCAATTTATGTCAGAGGGTAATATGAATGTTCTATCATGTTCCACCAACACACTAAAAGTGTTATACGAAATATCGGGTGTAGAAGTAGGCCAACATTTCTATTGGCAAATAGGAGGTTTTCAAGTCCATGGCCAAGTACTTATTACTTCTTGGGTTGTAATTGCTATCTTATTAGTTTCAGCCAGTATAGCTGTTCGGAATCCACAAACCATTCCGAATGACGGGCAGAATTTCTTCGAATATGTCCTTGAATTTATTCGAGACGTGAGCCAAACCCAGATTGGAGAAGAATATGGTCCATGGGTTCCTTTTATAGGAACTATGTTCCTATTTATTTTTGTTTGTAATTGGTCAGGGGCTCTTTTACCATGGAAAATCATACAGTTACCCCATGGAGAGTTAGCCGCACCCACGAATGATATAAATACTACTGTTGCTTTAGCTTTACTCACCTCAGTAGCCTATTTCTATGCGGGTCTTAGCAAAAAAGGATTAGGTTATTTCAGTAAATACATTCAACCTACTCCAATCCTTTTACCCATTAACATCTTGGAAGATTTTACAAAACCCTTATCGCTTAGTTTTCGACTTTTCGGAAATATTTTAGCCGATGAATTAGTAGTTGTTGTTCTTGTTTCTTTAGTACCTTCAGTAGTTCCTATACCTGTCATGTTCCTTGGATTATTTACAAGTGGTATTCAAGCTCTTATTTTTGCAACTTTAGCCGCCGCTTATATAGGAGAATCCATGGAGGGTCATCATTGACTTCACTTACAAATAGTTGTTTTTTGAATTTAGACCAAAATAATAGCGGAATTCAAAATAATCTACTTGGAGAACATCAAAATAGATAACTAATAAGGGATAACTAATAAGGCAGTTATAATATACCGTAATAGGAAAAAAGATTCCCCTCAAAATATTTAGGGGGGATTCTAAAAAAAACTAAAGAGATCGAAAGGATCGGTTTCCTAAAATGAATGTCCTGTTTGGATGTATTATTTTTTTTTCTATAAATAAAAGAATATAAGAATATTTTATAAAATGATATTTTATTTATAAATAAATATCAAATATTTAATAAAAAACAATTTAATAAACAAGAAGAATAAAAAATTAAGAAAGAAAAGAAAATAGAATAAAATGCTAATGAAAATTTCTATGAAATGATTCGCCTTAACCAATTTTTCGATTTTTCTATGTAAATTCGATCCATGCGGAATAATCATAAAGAAAGAGAAGAATTAAAAAACGCGATTCAAAAAAATAAATTAGCCAGTTCAAAATTGTGTATCTTGAATGCCTAAAATCCAACTATTATCGAATTCAGCTAGGGAGTTTTTCCCGTTCAAAAAGAATTCTAATGGATCTAAGGTCTAAGATCAAAATAAGTTGGTTTACATTCTGGAAGAAACACATGTATATGGGATATTAGATATTGAATAGTTATATATGACCTAAAAAATATCTAATATCCTAATACTATGAATTTCAATAGGGATTCCAATAGACGTCTTTGGTTTTGGATTCCTAAGAATCCAACTTCAAAAAGCGATAGAGAATCGGTTCTGATGATTCAATAATATTATTCTATTACTTCAATTTGGAGTTTTTAGTTACTCTGTTTGGATGAAACTGCGTGATGGAATAATTCATCTATAATTCATTGAATGATTGTATCATTAACCATTTTTTTTGTGAGGAATTTAACTTATCATGAATCCACTGATTTCTGCCGCTTCTGTTATTGCTGCTGGGTTAGCTGTCGGACTTGCTTCTATTGGACCTGGGGTTGGCCAAGGGACTGCTGCGGGCCAAGCTGTAGAGGGGATCGCAAGACAGCCCGAGGCGGAGGGAAAAATACGAGGTACTTTATTGCTTAGTCTGGCTTTTATGGAAGCATTAACAATTTATGGATTGGTTGTCGCTTTAGCGCTGTTATTTGCGAATCCTTTTGTTTAATCTTGTCTTAAACACTTAAACAATCACAAATATATAGATATAGAAAATTTTGACTTATTTTTTTTGTCTGAATTTATTTTAGTCAGGACTTATACGTGCTCCTTGCTTTTTTGAATTATATCACTAATTCACTCCTACAATTTACAATGTGGGACACTAATCCCTGCCCGGGAAGGAAAGATTTAAGGATGAGTAATTAGCATACCGATCCGCTTTCTTCCTTCCCGTTCTTAGAAATTGAAACTTAAGGAGTCTTCCAACAAACGAAATATTCCGAAATTGATACGAAACTTGAAATTTGATAGCTAATTCTAAAATTCTAATAAGTATTATTTTCATTAGAATTAGGAATTTTTTTTGAAAAAATCCATTTCGAAATCAATTCTATAGATATAAGAAATTCATAGAAATCAAATATAAGAATATATAGAAGTATAGATATAAGGGAAGTTATACAAAAAAGAAACTCTATTCTTGTTTTTTTATCTATCTGTAAAAGAAAGGGGATTGTATGAAAAATCTAACCGATTCTTTCCTTTCCTTGGGCCAATGGCCGCTGGCCGGGAGTTTCGGGTTTAATACCGATATTTTAGCAACAAATCCAATAAATCTAAGTGTAGTATTTGGTGTATTGATCTTTTTTGGAAAGGGAGTGTGTGCGAGTTGTTTATTTCAAGAATAGGCTGGACCGGTCCAGCTGCACTTTTTTTTTCATTAGTTTCATTTTTACTAGTAAAAAAATGAAAGTAAAAGATGCATGATCTCGCGAATTACTTATGAATTTTGAAATTGATTGAATTTTATCAATTCATAAAAAATGATATTTTATATATTTAAGAAACGTAGCATTTCGTAATTCATTGGTAAATCCGCTTTGATTCTCAATCAACCAATAATGCGGGACTAATTATATGGTTAAAGTGAAACCTTTGAAGTCCAAACATAGCATGGTATTCTTTCTACTACTATCGTCATTTGAAATTTCAAATGAAGGACTAGTTGAAATTTTTTGTTCGATATAGAACGCTCATATCGAGAAAATGATTTGAAACCTTTATTGTATTGCAAAAAAAAGGGTCACACTATTTTTTTCTATATTATCTTATCAAATGCCAAATCGATGACCTATGGAATATATAACGTATGTAGAAAGTGAAACGAATTCTTTGGATTTCAA